TCTATCGGTAAGGACGTGAAATACGAAATAACAAGGGAGAGACTTTGAACTTGTTTATCCTAACTGAAAAGGGTTAATTGAGTAGTTAATTGAAACATCTTACTAAACTATGAGGAATACATCAACTGAGATTCCGTATGTAGCGGCGAGCGATAGCGGAGGAATTGTCTCAAACAGATAATTAAGGTGATTGGACATCTAGAATAAACCCCGATAGACACCTATAGAGAAAGTACCGTGAGGGAAAGACTCAGAATTGGTTCTAAAAAGTTACCTTTTGCATAATGGGCCTGCAAGACAAGATTTGGCAAGCTTAAGTAGTGAATGAAGGCGTAGTGAAAGCAAGGGAAAACTCGTCAGTCAAATCTCCCGAAACCAAGTGATCTAACCATGGCCAGGTAGGAGTATCTACCATACTCCTGACCGAACCAGTGATTGTGGCAAAAATCTTGGATGAGCTGTGGTTAGCGGTGAAATACTAGTCGAACTTGGATATAGCTGGTTCTCTACGAAACTTATCTTAGTAAGGCGCTCCAAGTTGATTCGTCCCCAAACCAAGGGGGGCCTGAATTACTGGTGCAGTAAGACTATGGCGATAAGGCCCCTAGTCAAGAGGGGTAAGCCCTAACCAGAAATTAAAGTCACTAATACAGATTAAGTGTATAAAGAGGGTCCAACTTAGACAAACAGGAAGTAGGCTTGGAAACAGCCATCTGCACAGGAAAACGTAAAAGTTCACTGAATGAGCTAGGAAACTCTAAGAATTAAGGCGGCTAAATCTGTAACTGAAATTCTGGAAGCCTCAACTGGCTTGGTAGTAGAGCGTTCTGTATGCATCCACCTCGTAAGATAAACAGAAGTGATAATGCAGGCATGAGTAGTACAGGATTCACTCCCAAATAAAATGTTTATACAGCTCCTAAGGGCATTGCGCCCGATGGATTATAATTCTTGTACCTGTTCAGGAAAATTATTATAGTGCATAGCACTGACTTACTTTTGATTGTTATTATGGGACTTAGATCTAGGCATAATTTCTCTTAAGGAACTCGGCAAAATAAGATCTCGACTGTTTACCAAAAACATAGCTCTCTGCTAAAGGTTTACTGAAGTATAGAGGGTGAATTCTGCCCAATGGTTGTATAGTGAAACTGAGGACTAACGTCTAAAGCGAAACCCAACTGAATGGCCGCGGTAACTCTGACCGTGATAATGTAGCACAATAAATAGCCAATTAATTGTTGGCGGGTATGAATGGAACCACGAGGGTCTTACTGTCTCAAGAGGAAAGCCGATGAAATTATAATTGTAGTGAAGATACTACATAAACATTGTAAGACGAAAAGACCCTATCGAGCTTTACTGGATACCGATAGCGTTAATTTAGAATGATCGATACTAAGTATCCTAATTCTAAGTTAATAATTTTTGTTGGTAGGACAGTTTAGTTGGGGCGACTACCTTTGAATAAGAAACGAAGGCGAGCTTATGGTATTAATAAAATCTCATTAGCCTCACAGTGAGGGGGACACCCCTAGCTGGCACAAGGACCCGCGCACAGCGGGGGCTCCTATGTGGGCGATAGTGACCCGATATGATTATCCAAAATAAATATCGAAAGCGGATAAAAGCTACCGTAGGGATAACAGCGTAATATTGTCGGAGAGTTCTTATCGAGGACAGTGTTTGCGACCTCGATGTTGAATTGCGGTGCCCTGGTGCTGTAGAAGGTACCTTAGGTTGGTCTGTTCGACCATGAAAACCGTACATGATTTGAGTTCAGAGCGTGGTGACACAGCTCGGTTTCTATCTACAATGTTCAATCCCAACTTTTCTGAGTCCTAGTACGCAAGGAATGGTCTCAGCGATGCTCGACTATATAGGCCCCATCGACGTAATCAACTTCTGGCTGCTGCAAAGAAGGATAACAAAGGGTTTCGGGATTAATAAGGTACACGTGGGTGCATAGCCCCTGGTACCCTATGGAATTAACACTAGGGCTCATCATACTAATAGTGTTGATGTATGGATTAAAGGCCCCGACTCTAAGATTAGCAACATTCTGTTTAGGAGCGATACTACTTATGGGAGCTGCTGGGCTATTAGCTGAGCCCCATCTGCTATGTTGGACACAGGCTATTAAGATGTTGGTAATGCTAAGTGGGTTAGCCGTACTATGTATGCTGGACCATCGAACATCGCATCGATCAAGCTCTTTATTGATTTTATTAGTGATCTTAGGTAATTTATTACTTATTGGATCAACAAATTTAATTTCGATATATTTAGCATTAGAAATGCAAACATTATGTATGTTTATCTTAGTAGCTTATAATAAAAATTCATTGTTATCAGCAGAAGCTGGGCTGAAATATTTTGTGTTAGGGGCATTATCTTCGGGGTTGTTCCTGTTTGGTTGTGCTCTAATTTATGGCTCTACAGGAGAGCTTGAACTTCAATTTATTCGTATGAGTCTAATATCTTATGGAGCATTAGCGGGTAAGTGTCTTATTACTGTTTCATTATTATTTAAAGTGTCTGCAGCTCCATTTCATATGTGGGCCCCCGATGTTTATGAGGGGGCTCCAACTTGGGTGGCTGCGCTATTATCTATCGTGCCTAAATTAGGGGTACTAGCTATTATAATACAAATCGGCCTAAATGAAATAGGATTATTGATGGCCGGGTTAATATCTTTGATTATTGGGGCTATAGGAGCTTTGAATCAAACTCGTGTAAAAAGACTATTAGCTTATAGCGGGATAGGTCATATGGGGTTTGTGCTGCTTGGAATAGCTATAGGGTCTATAGAGAGTATTCAGGCTAGTTTAATGTATATAGGTGCCTATATATTAACTCAAGTATTGCTTTGGTCTATAGTACTTATTATATCCCCTAAAAGAGATATGCTTATTGAGTTTAGTGGTGTTTCAAGATTAAACCCAATTTTAGCATTAGCATTAGCTGCAGGTTTATTGTCTACTGCAGGAATTCCACCTTTAATTGGGTTTTTAACTAAATGGTATATTATCTTAGCAGCTGTTGGTCAGGGCTACTATCTTAGCGCTTTAATCGCTTTAGTATGTTCCGTAATAGCTGGAGTTTATTACCTGAGATTAGTTAAAATTATATTTTATCAACCTTTGTCGACGCCTTTAGTAATAACAAATATACTAAATTCTCCACGTGGTAGCGTAGCATCGAAGGAGACGGGTTTGGGCAAGGCGATATTAATAGGGGCAAGTTTATATTTAGTATTAACGATTATAGTATGTCCTAGTTTGTTTTTTCAGTTAACACATTTGATTGTTTTAGATTTATTTCCATGTATCTTCTAGTAATATTAATACCGTTATTAAGCGCAGTCGGAAGCGGACTAGGGGGTCGTTATCTTGGAAGAAAGGGGGCTGGTTTGTTAACTTCTGTATGGGTTATGGCTAGTTGCCTTCTTTCTTTTGTGTTATTTTATGAAATCCTTATTAATGGGTCCACAGTATATATAGAGTTAGGAAGATGGATAGAGTCTGATTTACTAATAACTAATTTCGGCCTACAATTTGATATGGTGACAGCTGTAATGTTAATAGTAGTAACCACAATTAGTGGGTTAGTTCATATCTATTCTACAAGTTATATGAGAGAAGACCCCCATTTACCCAGATTTATGAGTTATCTGTCTTTATTTACCTTTTTTATGTTAGTTTTAGTTACTAGTAATAATTATGTACAATTATTTATTGGTTGGGAAGGTGTTGGTCTATGTTCCTATTTATTAATTAACTTTTGGTTTACACGTATACAAGCTAACAAGGCAGCAATTAAGGCAATGTTAATTAATAGAATAGGGGATATAGGATTAATGTTGGCTATCATATTAATCTGGAACGAATTTGGGGTATTAGATTATTGTAGTTTGTTCTCCACCTTGTCTCCATCTTCAGCGTGTACTTGGATTTGTATATTACTAACTATAGGAGCCATAGGAAAATCTGCCCAATTAGGGTTACACACTTGGTTGCCAGATGCTATGGAGGGTCCCACACCCGTTTCGGCTCTAATTCACGCAGCAACAATGGTAACAGCAGGAGTATTTTTAATTATAAGGTCCGCCCCCCTTTTTGATCATTCTCCAACTGCAACAATAATTGTGGGTTTAGTGGGCTCCTTAACTGCTTTCTTTGCTGCCACAGTAGGATTAGTCCAATCGGATATAAAAAAAGTTATTGCTTATTCTACTTGTAGTCAATTAGGATACATGGTAATGGCCTGTGGTACTTATAGCTGTCTAAGTAGTTTATATCATCTATTAACTCATGCTTTCTTTAAGGCTTTATTATTCTTGGGAGCAGGTTCAATAATTCATGCTCTTCTAGATGAACAAGATCTTAGGAAGATGGGGGGAATAATTAGGGGCCTACCTTTAACTTATATATTAATGTTGATTGGTTCATTGTCTTTGGCTGGTTTTCCCTATTTATCTGGATTTTACTCTAAAGATTTAATATTGGAATTAACTTATAATAGTTATTGTTTAATATCGATTTATTGGTTGGCCTCAATTACAGCCTTCTTAACTGCTTTTTATTCATTTCGATTAATATACCTAAGCTTTGTGTCTAAGCCTAATTTAACACGTATGAGTGCCCAACATTTACAAGAAGCTGATTGGAACTTATTGGGCCCCCTATTAGTATTAGGGGCGGGGAGTATTTTAGTTGGTTATCTAGCTCAAAATATGGTATTTGCGCCAGGTGTACGTCCCTTGCCACTTGTGCCTACAATAGTCTCTTTAGCGCCAGTTATTATGTCTGTAACAGGGATATTGCTAGTGTTTATACTTCGTCCATATATTATATATTATATTACACGCCCTAGCATATATGGATTCTTATTTTATGCCTGGGAGTTTAACCAAATAGCAAATTATTATATTGGAAGCACAGCTTGGAAGTTCGGCCATATTGTCTCTTATCGTACTATAGATAGGGGGATTTTAGAGATTTTAGGCCCTACTGGAATAGCTCGATTCATAGTTGATAGAACTAAAGAGTTAAGCAACTTGCAATCTGGCTTATTGTTTAATTACGCATTAATGATATTAGTTGGGGCAGCTATCGCACTTAAGTACTTACTTGTAAACTAGTGCGGCTCGTAGCTGCAATAGAATGTTAATATGATATTAACTTGTATAGTGGGCTCTATATTAATAAGTATAGTAATAATCGCATTAATTCCCAGGGAAAATACTATGAAACTACGCCAGCAAGCGCTGGAGTGGTCTCTGATAACATTTGCTCTTTCTATTTTATTATTAGTTAACCTTCATCAAGAAGCTCAATTTCAACAGATAATAGAATTCAACTGGGTAAGCACAATAGGTTGGTTTGAAGGTTCTCCCATATTATTTGCTATTGACGGGATCTCTATATTTTTCATTGTATTAAGTACTTTATTAACACCAATTTGTATTTTGGTAAGTTGGGACAGTATTAAGTTTCTTGTTAAGGAGTTTATTATGTGTCTTCTAGGTATTGAATTACTATTAATTGGAGTATTCTCAACATTAGATCTATTAATATTTTATGTGTTATTTGAAAGTATATTAATACCAATGTTCTTAATAATAGGAGTATGGGGAGCCCGGGCAGAGAAGATAAAAGCTGCATATTATTTCTTCTTTTATACTTTAGTTGGCTCGATATTAATGTTACTTAGCATAGCAGTTATTTATAGGATAACTGGCACAACTGACTACTTATCCTTAACTAACATTCAAATTTCTACTTCAATACAAATTTGGTTATTTATAGGTTTCTTCCTTAGTTTAGCGGTTAAGATACCAATGATACCTTTTCATATATGGTTGCCCCTTGCACATGTTGAGGCTCCTTTAGCTGGCTCAGTGATTCTAGCTGGAATATTATTAAAATTAGGGGGCTATGGATTCATTCGATTCGCTTGGCCTATTTTCCCTGAAGCAACCGAGTATTTAGCACCAATCATACTAACGTTATCATTAATAGCAGTAATATATGGAAGTTTAACTACTTGCAGACAGGTAGATGCGAAACGTTTGATAGCTTATTCCTCGGTAGCTCATATGGGAATAGTAACAATAGGCCTATTTACTCATACGATGGAGGGTTTAATAGCTTCTATATTCTTAATGATAGCTCATGGAGTAGTTAGTCCAGCTTTATTTATAGCAGTAACACTGCTCTATGAAAGACATCATACAAGACTAATTAGATATTATAGAGGAGTAGTTATGACTATGCCCCTATTTTCTATTGTGTTTATGGTGTTTACTTTAGCTAATATCGCTGTCCCTCTTAGTTGTAATTTTGTTGGAGAATTCTTATCCTTAGTAGCTGCTTTTTCTACTAGTACATCATTAGGGATTCTTACTGCAACTAGTATGGTGATAGCTGCTGCTTATTCGTTATATTTATATAATAGAATCTGTTTTGGGCAACTTTCTCCATATTTAATATTTTCGAGAGATATTAATAGACGGGAGTTTAATGGGCAATTACCATTAATAGTAGCTATTTTATTATTGGGAATAGTTCCATATCCCTTAATCGAGTTAGTTCGTGTATGTTTGCCTAGATTCTTATAATTTTCCTCTTATCTTATGACCTATCGTGTATCTTGTGGATGCTGGATGTTCGTATTAAGCTTAGGCCTTATGCCCAACCTACTTGGTTTTATATGTGTATATATCTTATATTTGTAACATGGTAGAGGCAGGAGTTGAACCTGCATATTCAGATTATGAGTCTGAAAACTTACCGTTAGTTGACTCTACAAGCTGAGCTGCTGCGCAGCTACGCTATGCTATCTATGCTTAACATTATGTAACCATGGCCTGGGCTAAGAACCCCACCAGTAAATACATACATATAAAAACAACCAAACCACATCTACAAAATGCCAATACCAACTAGCAGCCTCAAAACCAAAATGATGATGACGAGTGTAGTGATAACCTATTAATCTAGTTAGACATACAGTCAAAAATATAGTTCCTATAATAACATGAAAACCATGAAAACCTGTAGCCATAAAAAAGGTTGAGCCGTATACGGAGTCTGAGATTGCAAAAGGCGCTTCGTAATACTCCATAGCCTGTAGAGCTGTAAATTGAACCCCAAGTATTACTGTGCAAGTAAGTGATTGTATGGCTTCTAATCTCTGCCCGCTAACTATGGCATGATGTGCCCATGTAACTGTTGCCCCTGAACTAAGTAATATAGCTGTATTCAATAGGGGCACAGAAAATGGGTCTAACACTTCTATCCCAACAGGAGGCCAAACAGCCCCCAATTCTATAGTGGGTGATAAACTACTATGAAAGAAGGCCCAAAAGAACGCAAAAAAGAAGCAAACTTCAGAAGTAATAAAAAGGATCATACCATATCTTAATCCACTTTTTACTCTCTGAGTGTGAAGTCCTTGGAAAGTGGCCTCTCTAATAACATCTCTCCACCAAACAATCATTGTTAATATCAATGTAATTGCACCTAAATACATTATCCATGTATAACTATAATGAAAATATAATACTGAGCCTACTGTAATCAGTAACGCCCCAATTGAGCCTAAATAAGGCCATGGGCTAGGATCCACTAAATGATAAGGGTGATAAGCCTTACTCATGGCTCCCCGGCGGGGAATCGAACGGAGACTAATACTCCTACCTGTATAACATACTGGTTAATGTAGATTTAGGGTATCATTAATGTATATGGCAGTTAACAGACAAAATACATATGCTTGAATCAAGGCCACGGCGATCTCTAGTAAAGTTATAAAGACCATTACTAATATTGGGCCTAAGCTTAATAATAACATTCCATTATTAATCATTGCAAACCCAAAACTTGCTAATATAGCAAATAAAAGGTGACCAGCAGATAAATTAGCAGCTAATCGAACACCTAAAGAGATTGCCCTAGAAATATAGCTAAGTGTTTCAATTAAAACTAATAGGGGGGCTAATAATAAAGGAGCTCCACTAGGCATCATCATTGAAGCAAAGTTCCAGCGGAACTGTGTTATCCCCAATATTGTTACTGCTATTAAAATAGATAGACTTAGCCCGAAGGTAACAATAATATGGGCAGTTGGGGTAAATACATAGGGAAATAGACCTAGCAGATTTAATCCAGCAATAAACATAAACAGAGTTATAATAAGAGTAAAATATTGAGTCCCCTTATTAGCTGTAGAATCTTTAACTAATCCTAAGAAGTGGGCATAAACAATCTCTTGTATAGACTGCAATCTTGTGGGGATTAGTTTATATGAACAACTTCCTATTAATATTACGCTTAATAGGATAAGCATCATAATAGAAGAATTAGTAATTATTCCACCAATTATCCGAACTACATTAAATTGATCAAAGAAAGAAGCTGCCATATTGAATGTATGCTTTAACCGGAGGAGGTGGGCCTATCTATGGAGTATATCTTGTAGTATAGTATATGCTTTATTAACCCCGAGCCCTTTACTAGGGGATGCCCCCTCTTCCTGTAGTATACTTCTTATACGTAAGTTATTCTGAATTTTAGGTAAAATATACAAACTCATAATACTATAAAGTGCTAATAAGGTTATTAATGTCCAGCTATATTGAGTTAAATAAGCAGTTATATCTAAGTGAGGCATTACTTGCTGTTGGTTGATGTTCTACGATTGAACTACTCGAGCTAAAGATCCGCACATAATGAAGATAGCCAGCTAATATATTTATCCATACTAACGGCTTCTATAACAATAGGCATAAAGGAGTGATTAGCGCCACATAACTCGGAACATTGACCGTAAAATATTCCCGGCCTTTTAACTAAAAATCCCGTTTGATTAAGGCGCCCAGGTACAGCGTCCATTTTAACAGCTAATGAAGGTACAGCAAATGAGTGAAGCACATCTGCCCCTGTCACTAGAACTCTAACATAAGTATCAATAGGAACAACCATTCTATTATCAACCTCTAATAGTCGAAGATCGCCTGGTTCAAGCTCAGTAGTAGGAACCATATAAGAATCAAATTCTAAGGTACTATCTTCACCTAAGGTAGTTTGATAGTCTGAATACTCATAAGACCAATACCATTGATGGCCTATGGCTTTTACTGTTACACCTGGCTCTACTACTTCATCCATCAAATAAAGTAGTTTCAAAGAAGGGAATGCTATAAACACTAATATAATTGCTGGAATTATAGTCCAAACAATCTCTATTGTGGCTCCTTCTACAAGATAGCGATAATAAGCTTGACCTGTTATTCCTCTTATAATTAACCATAATACGACTGTTATAATAATAATTAAAATAAACATAATTTGGTTATGAAGGAATAGAATCTCTTCCATAACAGGACTAGCAGCATCTTGGAAGCCTAGTTGATATGGCTCAGCCACGTCACGTAGGAGCGAGGCCTCTAATAATGCATTAATTGGAGTTTTCATTCTTCTCTAGCCCTGTTACTTTGCTGACACACCCAAAAGCTTTATCTATGGAGTACTATCCCCATACAAGATTAGCGGATTATGTTATACGGTACTTAGACTTCGTAACGAAGTCGAGTGTTCTCACCTTCATCTAGAGTAAGCATGAACAAATATCTTACACGTTGGTTATTTTCTACTAATCATAAGGATATAGGTACTTTATATTTACTATTTGGGGCTTTTTCTGGTATGGCCGGGACAGCTTCGAGTATGTTAATACGGCTAGAGCTGTCAGCTCCAGGTAGTATGTTAGGAGATGATCATCTATATAATGTGATTGTAACATCACATGCTTTATTAATGATTTTCTTCCTGGTAATGCCAGTATTGATTGGGGGATTCGGAAATTGGTTTGTACCAATCATGATTGGTGCACCTGATATGGCCTTTCCTAGATTAAACAATATCAGTTTCTGGTTATTACCACCTTCTCTAATACTATTGGTCGGTTCTATGTTTGTGGAACAAGGGGCAGGTACAGGCTGGACCATTTACCCCCCATTAGCAAGTATTCAAGCTCATTCAGGAGGGGCAGTGGACATGGCCATATTCAGTTTACATCTAGCTGGGGTATCTTCCATTTTAAGTTCTATTAACTTTATAACTACTATAATTAATATGAGGGTTCCTGGTATGAGTATGCATAGATTACCTCTATTCGTATGGTCTGTATTACTTACTACTATATTGCTATTACTGTCTTTACCAGTATTAGCGGGGGCAATCACAATGTTGTTGACAGATAGAAATTTTAATACAACATTCTTTGATCCTGCAGGAGGGGGAGATCCTATTTTATTCCAGCACCTATTCTGGTTTTTTGGGCACCCCGAAGTCTATATATTAATTCTGCCGGGATTTGGTATTGTATCTCAAATTGTACCTACATTTTCTGCTAAGCAGCATATTTTTGGTTATTTGGGTATGGTCTATGCTATGATTTCTATTGGAGTATTAGGATTTATTGTTTGGGCTCATCATATGTTCACCGTTGGTATGGACGTCGATACTCGTGCCTACTTCACTGCAGCTACTATGATTATTGCTGTTCCCACTGGGATTAAGATATTTAGCTGGCTAGCTACTATATATGGGGGAAGCCCGCGGCTTGATACCCCTATGTTGTGGGCTATTGGGTTTGTATTCTTATTTACCATTGGTGGTTTAACTGGAGTTATATTAGCTAATAGTTCATTAGATGTAATGTTACACGACACTTATTATGTAGTAGCTCACTTCCATTACGTGCTATCTATGGGGGCCGTATTTGCCATATTTGGAGGATTCTACTATTGGTTCGGTAAAATTACAGGTTTTAGTTATAATGAATTATATGGTAAGATCCATTTCTGGATTATGTTTATCGGAGTTAATTTAACTTTCTTCCCCCAACATTTTTTGGGTTTAGCTGGGTTACCTAGAAGATACTCCGATTTCGCTGATGCTTATCAAGATTGGAACTTAGTTAGTTCTTGCGGAGCTGTAATAGCACTAATAGGAATTATATGGTTTATATACTTGACTTATGAAGCATTAGCAGCCGAAAGACCATTTAAGGGCTGGTCAGCTTCATCTACTTCATTAGAGTGGTCTTTAGGTTCTCCGCCTGCTTTTCATACTTATAATGAATTACCGTTTGTCTATCAGAGCAGTAATAGTCTGTCTAACTAATTAAGTCATGGAGATGATTTACATATTATTTCCACACTACTCCTTTGACCTTGGGGAGTCTATAAGGCAATGTGTTCTTCTAATACATGCAAGGCCCTAAGGGGCCATACTGGTGAGGATAAAATGGAGACCATCTCCTGACGGTCTCTGTTGACGTATTAGAATAGGTGGGATAGTGGCCCACCTGGTCGAAGATGCGTAGTATAGCCACACTTTCACTGTAACAAGGGGAAGACATTTTGGCAGCAGTAGAGAATCTTGTGCAATGGGTAAACGCTTGACACAGGGTTTCACACTGAGGTCTGTCTAACTAAGTGCCAGCAGACGCGGTTAAACTTAGAGGCCCAGTTTTTATTTCGCATTAGGCGTTAAAGTATGTAGTGAAGCATGAGGACAAAGTAAGGTAAACCTCTTGGTAGCGGTAAAATGTTTGAAGCAAGAGTGGAAGTCCGAAGGTGGAGACTCCTTACTCCGTTCATGGGACGTCTTCATGAAATACGAAAGCTTGGGGAGCAAACAGGATTAGATACCCTGGTAGTCCTTGCCCTAAACTTATACAATTGGAGTAATCCAAATAACCTTATTGTATGCCTGAATACTATGATCGCAAGATTGAAACTCAAAAGGCTTGGCTGTTCACTGTTTGAATCAGAGGAGCGTGTAATTTAATACGATGATCCGCGTGTCACCTTACCTTTCCTTGAAAGCGCCGACTCTTAAAGAGTGGCCGCTCAGGCATTGCATGGCCGTCGTCAGGATAACAATAAATGTTATCCTTAACCCTATTATGGATTAAGTCAGGTGTCATGGTCTTTATGGAAAGGGATATTATGCGCTACATTCTCCTATACAATGTCTACAGTAAATTAGGAGGCGGAGATTCTCTGAAATGGGAATCTTAAGTAGGATTTGATAGTAATCGGGAAGTAGAGCGTTCCGGTGAATTCTAACCCAGTGTTAGCACAAATCGCCCGTCGTCCCCTTCAAGTTAAGGATACGAGACGCCCCGTCTAGCTAATTGGCGGGGTTATCCCTCCTTTTCGAGAATGGGTAAGTCGTAACATAGTAAGGGTAAGGGAACTTGTTCTTGGGCCATAGATTACGTTCAATACGTACTTGGCCGCCCTCTTCTAGGGCAGTACTAGGTAGTAACTAGGATGATGAGTACTATTATTTCAATTATCTTTAAAACGCTTGCAATAATAATACCTTTATTAGTGGCTGTAGCTTATTTAACTTTAGCAGAAAGAAAGGTACTAGGTTATATGCAAGCACGAAAAGGACCTAATGTAGTTGGTGTTTATGGACTATTACAGCCTTTAGCTGATGGACTAAAGTTATTCTCCAAAGAGATGGTTATTCCCAATCATGCTAATCTATCGGTTTATATTGTAGCCCCAATTCTATCACTTACCTTAGCTTTTTTGGCTTGGGGGGTTATTCCTTTTAGCCCAGGTGTCGTATTAGCTGATATTAATGTTGGAATCTTATACATATTTGCTGTCAGTTCTATGGGGGTGTATGCTATTTTAATGTCTGGTTGGGGAAGTAATTCTAAATATGCATTCTTAGGGGCTATCAGAGCAGCAGCTCAGATGATTAGTTATGAAGTGTGTATAGGGCTCATCCTAATATCAGTGATATTATGTGCAGGCTCTCTTAATATAACTCAGATAGTTTTAGCTCAAGCCGAAATTTGGTATATAATACCTTTATTTCCAGCTGCTTTAATGTTCTTTGCTTCGGCATTAGCTGAAACTAATCGGGCTCCTTTTGATCTTACTGAGGGAGAATCAGAATTAGTATCTGGTTATAATGTAGAATATTCTAGTATGTCGTTTGCCCTATTCTTTTTAGCTGAATATGGCCATATTATTCTAATGAGCTGTTTGATAAGTTTATTGTTTTTAGGTGGTTGGGCACCTTTCACAGGAATTCTAGGAATGGGTTGCTTAGCCCTTAAAACTGCGGTAGTAGTCTTCTCATTTGTGTGGGTACGAGCTTCTTTCCCCAGAATGAGATATGACCAACTTATGTATCTATTATGGAAGTCTTATTTACCTTTCAGTCTTGGTTTAATCGTTTTAGTTTCTGGTTTGCTGATAGGTTTGGATGCAGTGCCCTTTATAGGGGGCTAGCCCTTGGTTGGCTATGGAATCACCAAGCAAAATGTTACGAATAAGAACTCAACATCCAATAATCTCTATTGTGAATGGGGTAGTGATCGATCTCCCGTCCCCATCTAACATTAGTTATTTATGGAATTTTGGTTCTTTGTTAGGAACTTGTTTAGCTATTCAATTAATTACCGGGATATTCTTAGCTATGCATTATTGCTCCGATGTTAACTTAGCTTTTGACTCAGTTTCCCATATTTTAAGAGACGTTAATTACGGCTTCATATTAAAGTACATTCATGCTAATGGAGCTTCATTATTCTTTCTCTGTGTATATATACATATAGGTAGAGGGCTCTATTATGGAAGCTACATGAAAATGGACGTCTGGAATTTAGGGGTTATAATATACTTAGTGATGATGTTAACAGCCTTCTTAGGGTATGTATTACCTTGGGGACAAATGTCCTTTTGGGGGGCCACAGTTATTACTAACTTCTGTTCTGCTATCCCTTATGTGGGCACAGATATTGTTCAATGGATTTGGGGGGGATTTAGTGTGTCTAACGCGACTCTTAATCGTTTTTTCTCTTTACATTATCTTTTTCCTTTTCTTATAGTTGGACTAGCCGTGTTACATATTATTAGTTTACATGCAGACGGGTCAAATAATCCTTTAGGGATTAGCTCTAATATAGATAAAGTTACCTTTCATGTTTATTATACTTATAAGGACTTGTTTGGGATCCTAGTACTTAGCCTCATTTTAGTTATAATTAGTTACTTTATGCCTAATGTGTTAGGTGACCCTGAGAATTTCATTCAAGCTAATCCTTTAGTAACTCCTGTTCATATACAACCAGAATGGTACTTTTTATTTGCATATGCCATACTACGCGCTATACCCAACAAGCTTGGGGGGGTCTTGGCTCTGGTAGCCAGTATCTTCGTGCTATTTTTATTACCTTTTATTCATACTAGTAAAATAAGGGCCCTAACATTTAGACCTTTGGCTAAAATAGCATTTTGGTTTTTAGTAGCTGATTTTATATTATTAACCTGGTTAGGAGCCAACCCAGTAGAGGAGCCTTACGTTGTGATTGGTCAATTTGCTTCTTTATTCTACTTTTGTTACTTCTTATTATTAATTCCCCTATTAGGTTGGGTAGAAACCAAGTTGCTCCGGATGAAGTAATACGGATTTAGCGTCAATATGAATAGTCTATTTATGATATTCTCCTTAGGAATAGTTGGGGCTAGTCTTATGGTTATATCTACTCCGAATCCTGTTTATTCGGTATTCTGGTTAGTTATTGCCTTTGTTAATGCTGCTGTTATGTTTATATCATTGGGATTAGACTATATAGGCTTAATATTTATAATTGTGTACGTAGGAGCTATCGCCATTTTATTCTTGTTCGTAATTATGTTAATTCAACAGCCTAATAAGGTAGATTCTCAGGATCACTCGCACTTCTTACCTGTAGGATTATCTGTGATATTCCTATTTTATAGTTTACTAACCAATAGCCCTAAATATATCAGCAATCCTGTTATAGGGCATAGAACTAACATAGGGGCAATTGGAAGTCATCTTTATACAACTTATTATGAATTAGTGTTAATTGCTAGTTTGGTGCTACTAGTCGCCATGGTAGGGGCTATATTAATAGCTAAGCAGCCAAATACACCTTCTTTATATAATTCCAACGTAGATATACGTGGTAGGCAAGATCTCTTCCTACAAATCAGCAGAAAGCACCTTTAGGTGCCTTCTGGCCAAGTGCAATAGCCACTATACATATAGTGTTAGCACGTCTCCGCTTAGGAACATGGAGTTCAAAGGAATACTAATACTACTTATCGTTAGCGGGACATTATCAATTATAATTTTAGGGGCATCTTATCTATTAGGATATAAACAACCCGATATAGAGAAAGTGTCAGTATATGAGTGTGGGTTTGATCCTTTTGACAACCCGGGAAATCCCTTTTCCGTTAGATTCTTCTTAATTGGTATCTTATTTTTAATATTTGATCTTGAGATATCTTTCCTATTTCCCTGGGCTGTTACTTATATGGGTTTGCCCTTATTTGGATATTGGGTTGTTATGTTATTTTTATTTATTTTAACTTTAGGGTTAATTTATGAGTGGATAGAAGGAGGCTTAGAATGGGAAAATTAAAGCATGTCCTATTTAATATTATCAATTGTCATCTTATTAATTGGAATCTTAGGTATTATTCTTAATAGAAGCAATTTAATTATTATGTTAATGTGTGTAGAGTTAGTTTTACTGGCCTCTACTGTTTTGCTTCTTTTTGAGTCTCGTGTGCTTTATACGCTTTTAGGTCAAATTTTTGCGATTATGATTTTAACTGTTGCAGCTGCCGAGTCTGCTATAGGTTTAGCCATTATGGTTAACTATTACCGTTTACGTGGTACAATTGCTGTTCGAGCCTTAAATTTATTAAGAGGTTAACTCCTAATTAAAAATGAGCCAAGTACCTGTGCAGTATTTTAACTTAATGGAGGAGAATTATTCTAAGTACGGGGCATCAGCAATCCAGCTTATCCAGATTGGTAAGTTCTATGAACTTTGGCATGAGCCTGATGTTTCTTGTGTACAACAAGCATATTCTCAGGCTGAGTTATTAGCTGAGTTGCCCCCGCCACGGGAGGGGCCTTTAGGGGTAACACCCCCCATTGAACAAGTTGCTTCGTTACTTGATATGAGAATAACATCGCCCGGTAAAAGATCCCTGCTTCAAATGGGGTTTCCTATTTATTCGCTCACTACTTATTTAAGCACCTTGTTGGATAAAGGTTGGACTATTATAGTTATTGATGAACTAGTTACTGGTAAATCCGGGCCTAAACAACGCGCAGTATCTCAGGTTTATTCTCCTAGTTGTAATTTAGAAGATTGTTCTGAATTATCCTATGTGATATCAATTTATCTTAAAGATGACTTACTAGGTGTTACTTTATTTTCAGCCATGAATGGACATAGTATAATGTTTCCTGTCTATTGGGCAGACAGAGACAAAGTAGCTCGACTATTAATCAGTTATAGTATTAAAGAGGTAGTAATTTGGGTGGACTCGGGGGACAATCCAGGGGTACTAAATAAGATATATGGTTTATTAATTGGTTGGAATTTATTCCCTTCTGAACCTAATGCTAAAATCGAAGTTATGGGCAGCCCGTGTTATTTATCTTATAGGTACGAAAATGATAATAAAGAGTGGCTTTTGCTCCATATTTATTTGGGCATTAACGAAGAGTGGTTTAACAAAAATTATCAAGAATATACCCTTAGTAAAATATTTCAAAGCACTTGGACGGAAGATGTCAATCAGGTAAATCTAATTAGCCTTTTAGGAATATTACAATTTGTTAAAGATCGAAATCCTAATTTTATTAAGAATCTTCAACTTCCTGAGTCTTATAATTCTGTTGTTAGCCCTTTAAATTTAATACTATGTAATCGAGCAGAATATCAATTGGACTTATTGCCTAAGAAGGGTAAATTGGGCGGCCTACTTAATCTAATTGATTACTGTTCTACTGCAATGGGTAAAAGATTACTCAAATTCAGACTTCTTAACCCTATCACAAATTATTCTGAACTAAATCTTCGTTATGAGGAGATTGCAACATTTAAACAATTACTTGATAAGCAAATATTTGATAACTCCGAGTTAAAACAAATTAAAGATTTATCTTCTTTACATCGTCAATGGGCGATATGTGCCTCGAGTGATACTATCTTGCCACCTAAAAAGTTGAATCAAATTTATCACTCTTATTTATCTGCTAGTAAATTAATAAGGTCGCTACTTCCTTTATTGCGGTCCCCCCGGCATCTGGGAATCGAGCATCTGGCAGTTGGACCTCAATTAGAGTCGTTAATTGAGGAAATAGAAAGATTTTTTCAGGTAGAGAATCTTTTGGGAGATTTAAAAGACATATTACAACCAACTGACAGCCTAACTAACCTTCTCGCACAACAACAAACTTTAAGGGCGCAACTTGCAGAGTGGGCCGAACAAGCTTCGAATATTGTATTTCAAGATACAACTTCTATCAAAGCTGAATATTTTAGTAAGGAGGGTTATGCCTTCTCTATTTTATCTAAAAAGTTAGCAAAATTAAATCGCGTTAGAGAGCGCTACTTGGCTAGCCCTGCCCTGAGTGATACTGCCCACAGCCTCCACACTGGGGAGTTGCTAAGCTCTATTATTATATTGGGTAAAAGAGGAAATTACCATATAATTACTAGTTCTGCTATTCTTAAAGTGTCAGTTGAGTTAAACTTATTAGAAGAGCAAGTTAATACTTATGTTAAACAAACTTATACTCGGGAACTTAAAAGACTGTATTTCAGTTATTCTGAGCTGTTTTTGCCCTTAGAGAATATGATTTCTAGATTAGATGTTGCATTAAGCGGGGCTATCGTATCTACTAAGTTTAATTATACCAGACCTTGCTTGCAAGGAGAAGGTAAGGGCTTAATAGAAACAATTAATTTACGACACCCATTAATAGAACAATTAAATACTCAGGAAGAATGTGTGGCTCATGATATTAGTTTAGAAGATAGGGGAATGTTAATATTCTCAGTAAATGGTGCGGGCAAGTCTACTTTACTTAGAGCAATAGGGGTAAACGTAATCCTAGCTCAGGCAGGAATGTATGTCGCCGCAGATTCATTTAAGTTAAGACCTTACCACTATTTAATTACTCGTATTTTAGGGGGAGACGATCTTCATAAAGGTCAAGGTACTTTTGAGGTTGAAATGAGAGATCTTTCAACTATATTAAAGCTAACCAATTATAACAGTTTAATATTGGGCGATGAAATTTGCCATGGGACAGAAGTTAATTCGGGGTTAGCAATATTAGCTGCGACAATTGAAAGGTTGACAGCTGCACGAACTAGTTTCGTTCTTTCTACTCACCTACATCAAGTTTGTTCTTTAATTGATTTACCAGTTCGATATTATCATCTATCTGTTATTCAGCGAGAAGATTTAGGTATAATTTATGAACGTAAATTAAAACCTGGCCCAGGGCCTTCTCAATATGGCATCGAAGTTATGGGACACATAATTAATGACAAAGAGTTTTATAGTAGTGCCTTAAAATATCGTAAACTTATTAATTGGAAGTCGCCATCCCTGCGACCCCAAAGTAAGCCTAGTTCTTTAGCAGTATTCCGTCCCTCTAAATATAATACTAAAGTTTTTATTGACTCGTGTGAAATATGTGGAGCCCCAGCGGAGGCTATCCATCATATTAAACCTAAAAGATTATGTGAAGGGCACTCCTTCAATTTAAATCGAAGGTCTAACTTGGTGCCAGTATGCTCAAGCTGTCATTTAGATATTCATAGAAATAAGATCTCTATTTTAGGTTGGAAGAGAACACCAGGACATAAGAAATTATATTGGGTTTATCTTAATGAGCCTTTAGACAGTGGAACTGAGTAAAGTCTAGGG